TTCTTCTGTTTTGCTGATATACTTTGGAAAATTTTTTCCAGCGGAAGCAAACGGAGGAAACTGATATGATAAATCATGATAGTCCTTCCATTAGCAATGGAGTGTCTACGGGCCGGGTTTTTAATTAGATTGGATAGCAGGACGGAAATAGAATCCCTTTTTTAGTTATGGAAAGGCCAGAAGATACTTTAGTATACATATTCATCAAAGTCTTTGAGTACTCTGGCATTCAATCAATATTAATTCGATTGAATGGGTAATTGGCTTTTACTTAGATACTTTTATTCTTTTTTCGTTAACCTCTAGTCAAGAACAGAACATAATAAGACGCCCTCCGATTGTTTTCATAGAGACAATTAAAGAGACGGTAAGGATTAGATCAAAACAAAATGGGAAAGAAATAGGGTATGGGCTAGTAGTGATCTACTATTCTTCTATAAGTTTTTACTTAACTTAATGAAGGGCAACAAAAGAAAGAATAGATTTTTATTATTTCTACATATTAGTATCATTTCTTTGATACTTCCAAGGGGGTCTCCACATATTTTGCTTGTGCTTAACCTTTTCTGATTATACTAGAAATTTTATAAGACCCTCTTAGAAGTTATAATTGGATTTATTGGATTGCTTCATCAACAATGGTAGGTCAGAATTACTTTTTGACTCTGTGTCAGTGATTCCACTATTATTTATTAGTGAACAATAATTCAATAATTCCTTCATAGAGATAGGAGACATAATTCACATGGATATAGTAAATCTCGCTTGGGCTGCTTTAATGGTAGTCTTTACATTTTCCCTTTCACTCGTAGTATGGGGAAGAAGTGGACTCTAGAAATACTACTAATTGAGTTTAGTAATTAAACTGTATCCATTTTTTTTTTATAAATCTTTCAGTTCCGAAAAGCCTTTTTTTAATTGAAATTTCACTATTTCAATTTAAAATTAAATTTTTAAATTGAAATAAAAAATATCTGCATTTCAAAAATTTCTTGGGTTTTAGTGTAGTACTGTAGTTTATGAATAATATATATGAAGAATACTCTTTCAATCAAACAAATATTTAAATTATTTCCGTGTTCGTATTTCGAAAGTAAAAAGAATACAAAGTAAAAGAAATACAAATGGTAGTAAATTTATTCCAACTGAATTCTTGATCAATTTTCTATTTCGATGAACCGACTCTTACCAAAATTAGATATGGACCGTGAGGAAGAGCTCCACTTTTTTTATTTTACTTTTTTGTTTCCCCTTTTATTATTCAAAGATAAAATTGTTCTGTTATTACATTACGTATATACACATTTTCTATCGTAAACAACACAGACATAGTAGTTGTCTAACCCGATACTACACAGACTAAAATATTGTCTTGGGCGAGTCACATATTGCGCACTTCCTGTTTGTTTTAATATTTGGTAAATTTTATTTATGTTGTGTTTGTTTTATTCAACTCACTGTTCAAACGTTAAAAATTGACGAGGTTTACTAACCCTTTCCCCCTTTTTTCGAAATCCGAAGAAGTTTCCATGGATTATCTGTCAACTGATCGATCAATGACTTCTTCGTCGGAATGCTAATAAAAAGATTTTTTTCTTTTATTATACCCATCGAAGAGGCCTTTGATTCTTTTGATCGGGATTCATATTGAAAATAATCAGCAATCCGGGAATTAGAATCGTACGAGTCGCTTTTCGATCATTTATAATTGATTGAAATCAACACAAATTAAATACAAGACAGATGTATAAAGCAAAGAAATAGAATTGAGGGGGGGGCACTATATACATTATATATATAATATGGAATTGATATCCATATATATACACCGATATATAGGAATATGACGATACTATTGTAGATTGATCTCTATTAAATTAACTTGCATTACAATACCATTATAGTAGTTATAGTATGGATAGTATGGTAGAAAGAAATATCTGAATCTTTCTACCATACTATCGTATCTCATAGAATACGGCTAATTCTAGTCTGCCCATTTCATTTAAGACGCTAAATTAGAATCCCTTTCTTCTGTTCAATTATTGATAAGAACAAAAAAGTCAAGTTTAATTCAAATTAATCACCTTGGCTGACTGTTTTTACGTATATTATAAGTAAAAAAGCGGTAGGAACTAGAATAAACAGTGCAGTAGCAATAAATGCGAGAATATTTACTTCCATAATCTCATTGTTTAATTTTTCTTTAATTCACAATAACTCGGGAGTTAATCCCATAGAGATAATAAATCTTTCGCTTGTAAATTCAATGGGATGAATTACATCTCGATGATATTGAATCGGATCAATATCATGAATAACAATATCTGCACTATCAAATCAACTCATCGTCAAGAATTGAATAGTATAACATAGGAAGATCTTTTATCCATACCGAACTCAAAAATTTATTCCTGATCCAACCAAGACTTCCTTTATCTTTATTTATTTTTTTTATAATTCTTTCTTTTCTATAATCTACCGCCCTCTTTGTACAACC